TATATAATATGATTTAAATTTATAACACTATATATCAACATGCGCAGCAACTAGTTGATGCACTCCAACAGAGCCTTACCTGGTTTAGGGGTTTAACAGGAACATAAGGACTTTCTTGGTTTGGGGGGTAAGGGGGGTTTACCGCGCGGGGGGAATCTTATAAAGGTATGGGGAATCAAGAATAAATGTATGTACTAAATAATGTTATGCAATGCTTAAATAATTATCCAATGAATGCATACATGAATTATACTTGAATTAATCTATACTAATACTACCTTGATGGGACATGTGGGGATTGATGCACTTGATATGCCAAATGAAAGTAGACCTAAAAAAATTACCCAATGCCCCTTAGAAAGAATGCCTTGGCATGGGGTTATTGTTCAAGTTCGATGCTACACCAATCATCAATGCCTGTAAAAGTGCAGCATATTTGAGTGACATGTTATGTCCTTGACCTTTCATGAATTTTATGTCTTAAAGTAGTGAATTGGTGATTTCTTACCACATGAAATTGTACTATTTAAATTCATGGTGGGTGGCCAAGGAAAATGCATTGTTACAAATGTGTGCCCCCTTACGATTTTTCATTTATAAATAAAGTTATTAGGAGTCACGGATTAAGGGTTTACATTATAATGGAGTTTCATTAAATTTGAGTTTATACAATTTTAGTCAATGTAATGTGGAAATGTTATTGTAATGTGTTAAAACCATAATGTAAGATTATGCATAATATGTATGTGCCAAATAATGCATATTATGCACTATACCATAGCGTGTTGCACGCGGTCGGGCGGTTGTACAGAAAATAGTTTAGTTTAGAATCCTAGCTTTGGGAGTTAGGGGTGGGAGTTAAAATCTCTCTTTTCTGGCGCTAGGAAGGATTTTAACCTTCGATCTCCGGATTACAAGACCGGCGCTTTTGGTGTCTAAGCTACTAGGGCAGTTGAAGTTAAGGAATTTGTTTTCCAGTCATCCGGCTAGTGGCGAGAGGATGAGGATGAGTGCAAAGTATAGGATGGAGGCAATTTGTCCGATGAGCACGAAAGGGTGCTCAACTGGCATTCCCCCAATTCAAGTTAAGATTAATACGTCTGCTACTAAGGATCAAAATAAGAATTGGGAAAGTGGACGGAAAGTGAGTCCTTGTTGTTTGGAGGTGTGTAGGAGGGGGACTATTAGTAATACTAGAATTGATAGTAGTAGGGCTAGGACGCCACCTAGCTTGTTTGGGATTGATCGTAGGATGGCGTATGCAAATAGGAAGTATCATTCTGGTTTGATATGGGTAGGGGTGACTAGAGGATTGGCTGGGGTGAAGTTATCTGGGTCTCCTAGAAGATTAGGTGAGAAAAATGCTAGTGATGCCAGGGCTGTCAGAAGAATAATAAATCCTAGAATGTCTTTGTATGAGAAATATGGGTGGAAAGAAATTTTGTCTGCGTCTGAGTTTAGGCCAATTGGGTTGTTGGATCCTGTTTCGTGGAGGAACAAAGCATGAAGTAGGGTGGCTGCGACGATTAGAAAGGGGAGCAGGAAGTGGAAAGCAAAGAAACGTGTTAGGGTTGCTTTATCTACTGAGAAACCCCCTCAGATTCATTGAACTAGGCTGTCTCCCATGTATGGTACAGCTGATAGCAGGTTTGTAATTACAGTAGCGCCTCAAAAGGACATTTGGCCTCATGGCAGGACGTATCCAACGAACGCAGTTATTATTGTTAATAGTAATAGCACTACTCCGATGTTTCAAGTTTCTTTATAGAGGTATGAACCATAGTATAGTCCTCGTCCAATGTGCAGGTAGATGCAAATAAAGAAGAAGGATGCTCCGTTAGCGTGTAGGTTGCGGATGAGTCATCCGTAATTTACGTCTCGGCAAATGTGGGCGACGGATGAGAAGGCAGTTGAGATATCTGAGGTGTAGTGTATGGCTAGGAATAGTCCTGTTAAGATTTGTACGATAAGGCATAGTAATAGCAGGGAGCCGAAGTTTCATCATGCTGAGATGTTGGATGGGGCGGGGAGGTCAATTAATGCGTCGTTAACGATTTTAATTAATGGGTGGGTTTTTCGGGTGACCATGGTTCTCATAGTTGAATTACAACGGTGGTTTTTCAAGTCATTAGTCCTGGTTAAAATCCTGGTGAGAATTATGATATATCTTCTTGATTTATTTTTGTTATGTTTAGTGGTTGGTTTAGTTGGGGTGGCTTCTAATCCTGCGCCTTATTTTGCTGCTTTGGGACTGGCTGTTGCGGCGGGGGTTGGGTGTGGGATTTTAGCAGGTCATGGTGGGTCATTAGTTGGTTTGATGTTGTTTTTAATTTATTTGGGTGGAATGTTGGTTGTGTTTGCATATTCGGCAGCTTTAGCTGCTGAGCCTTTTCCTGAAACGTGAGGAGTTGGGTCAGTTAAGGTGTATGTTTTAGTATATTTGTTGGGGGTTGGAGTTGCAGTATGGTGGTTTTGAAGTGGGTGTGGGGGCTATTGGGTTGTTGTTGATGAATTTAAGGAGTTTTTTATGGTGCGTGGTGATGTTGGTGGGACATCGTTAATGTATTCTGCTGGAGGGGGAATGTTGGTGGTATGTGCGTGGGTGTTGTTGTTATGTCTGTTTGTGGTTCTTGAGTTGACTCGTGGGTTGAATCGTGGTGCACTTCGGGCGGTTTAGAGAATGAGGAGGAGGGCTGTGATTAGGGCAGTGGAGACTAGGTAGAAAGTTAAGTATACTTTGACAATATTAGTGTCGAAGTTGTCAAATATTGATGATACTTGATGATGGATGTGGTATGACCCTTTTGGTCCCATATCAATTCATTGCCGGTCGAGTTTTGTGGCTTGTTTTCCTAGGGTGAGGTTTAGTTTGGGTAGTAAACGATGGATAATTGGGGGGAAGAACCCTAGTATGTTGGAGAAGTTGTGCAGAGATAGGGTTGGGGTAATTTTAATTTGTTTTGAGGTTGTGGTGGTTAGGGCTAGGGCAATGATAAGGCCTGTCACTGTAACTGCTAGTGCGGCTAATTTGAGAGACGGGTGTATTGTCATGATAGGGGTTTTTGATGGTAGGAAGTTCAGGGTGATGATGAAGCCGGCAATGATGCTTCCTCATGCCAGGCGTTCGATTGATGCGATTACTGCGGGATTATTTTCGTTGATTGGGGAGAGTGTTGGGAAGCGGGGGGAGCCTATGATTACAAAGAAAATTACTCGGAGGCTGTAAACTGCGGTGAAGGATGTGGCGATGAGTGTTAGGACCAGGGCTCAGGCGTTGAGGTGGGAGGTATTGAGGGCTTCAATAATTGCGTCTTTTGAGAAGAACCCTGTTAAGAAAGGTATGCCGGTTAGTGCGAGGCTGCCGATGATCAGGCAGGACGAGGTAAATGGCATTAGTTTGAGTAGTCCTCCTATTTTTCGGATGTCTTGTTCGTCATTTAGGCTATGAATGATTGACCCAGAGCACAGGAATAATATGGCTTTAAAAAAGGCGTGGGTGCAGATGTGCAGAAAGGCTAGTTGAGGTTGGTTTAATCCGATGGTTACTATTATAAGCCCGAGTTGGCTTGATGTTGAGAATGCTACGATCTTTTTGATGTCGTTTTGAGTGAGAGCGCAGGCGGCCGTGTATAGGGTGGTTAAAGCTCCTAGGCATAAGCAGATGGTTAGGGCTAATTGGTTGTTTTCTATTAATGGGTGTAGTCGGATTAATAGGAAAATGCCTGCTACTACTATTGTGCTTGAGTGAAGTAAGGCGGAGACAGGAGTTGGACCTTCTATTGCTGAAGGCAATCATGGGTGTAGGCCAAATTGTGCAGATTTTCCGGTAGCTGCCAGAATAATTCCTATTAGTGGCAGGGTTATATCGAAGTCTTTAGACAGAAGGAAGATTTGTGGAATTTCTCATGAATTTATGTTTATTGCGATTCATGCAATAGCCAGGATTAAGCCTACGTCCCCGACTCGGTTGTAGATAACTGCTTGGAGGGCTGCTGTGTTGGCGTCGGCTCGTCCGTGTCATCACCCGATTAGTAGAAACGATATAATACCTACCCCCTCTCATCCAATGAATAGTTGGAATAGGTTGTTAGCAGTTACTAGGATAATTATTGCTACTAGGAAGAGTAGTAAGTATTTGAAGAATCGGTTTAAGTATGGGTCAGAATGCATGTATCATGATGCAAATTCAAGGATTGATCATGTTACGTACAGGGCGATTGGGGTAAAAATTAATGAGTAATGGTCGAATTTAAAGCTAATGTTGATGTCAAAGTTTATGATGTTTATTCAGTTTCAGGTGGTGATAATGCTTTCTGTTCCTTGGTCTAGGAAGATAGCCAGTGGGATTAGGTTAATAAAGAATGCAGTGCTTACTGCAGTTTTAACGTGTTTGAGGGCTCAGTTTTGAGGCATGGGTTTGGGGTTTAGGGTTATAATTAGCGGCCAGGTCAGGATGGTTAATGTCAGTAATAGTGTTGTGGTTATGATGATATTTACCATAGCTGCTACTTGGAGTTGCACCAAGAGTTTTTGGTTCCTAAGACCAACGGATGAACTATTATCCTTTAGAAGCTTTCAAAGTGGGTGGCGAATGAGCCATGGAGTTTAACCATGGGGGTATGGATTAGCAGTCCTTACTGCCTCGGGCCTCTTTCGGTGGATAAGAGGAGTCTAACCTCTATTTTTAGAACCACAATCTAATGTTTTGTGTTAAACTATATCTACAATATCATCAGCCTCATATGATTTCGGGCTTGGTAATGAGGAGAATAATGGGGAGCAGGTGTAGTGTTATAAGTAAATGTTCTCGTGTGTGGAAAGGTTGTAGGTTGATAATGTGCTGTGGGAGGGGCCCCCGTTGAGTCATTAGGAATAAGTATAGGGAGTATGCAGCTGTAATTAGGGTACCTGCCCCGGTTAGAATCAGCGTTCATGGGGACCAGTTGAATATTGCTGTGATGATTACTAGTTCTCCTATTAAGTTAGGCATTGGGGGTAGGGCCAGGTTTGCTAAGTTAGAGATGAATCATCAGACGGCTGTTAAGGGGAAAATTACTTGTAGTCCCCGGGCTAGTACTATAGTTCGACTATGGGTTCGTTCATATGTTGTATTAGCCAGACAGAATAGTGCAGAGGAGACTAGGCCGTGGGCGATTATTAGTACTAGGGCTCCGGTAAAGCCTCATGGGGTTTGGATTAGGATTCCCCCTGCTACTAGACCTATGTGGCTTACGGAGGAGTAAGCGATTAGTGATTTCAGGTCTGTTTGTCGTAGGCAAATGGATCCAGTTATGATAACGCCTCATAGGGCTAGCACGATGATAGGATATACTAGATCTTTTGACAGGGGGTCTAGGATTACTATTATTCGTATTATGCCGTAGCCTCCCAGTTTTAGTAAAATTGCTGCTAGTACTATAGATCCTGCTACGGGGGCTTCTACATGAGCTTTTGGAAGTCAAAGGTGGACGCCGTACAAAGGTATTTTTACTAGGAAGGCAATTAAACATCCCGCCCATCAAATTTTGTCTCCTCATGCGTTAAGGGTTATAGGGTGTGTGTATTGAATAATTAATATTGAGAGTGTGTTTGTGTTTTGGTGTAGTAGGAGTAAGGCCACCAGCAGGGGAAGGGAGCCTGCTAGGGTGTAGAAAAGGAAGTATGTTCCTGCACTTAGGCGTTCGGCCTGATTTCCCCACCGAGTAATAATAATTAAGGTAGGAATCAGGGTTGCTTCGAATATAACGTAGAATATGATGATTTCGGTTGCTCCGAATGCTATAATAAGGAAGGTCTGTAGTGATGCTAAAAGTGTAATATAGGTTCGTTGTCGGCTAATGGGTTCTGTTTTAATATGGTTTTGGCTAGCAAGAATTATGAGGGGGAGTAGTCAGCAGGTGAGTACCAATAAGGGTGTTGAGAGGGGGTCTGTGCCTATATAGAGGTTAGAAGAGGCTCATCCAGCGTCTGGTGATCATTTAATTCAAGTAAGGCTAATTATGGCAATTATTAGGCTTTGTGCTACTGAAGTGGTTCAAAGTCATTTAGGCGAGGACAGTCAGATTGTGGGGAATAGCATAATTGTTGGGATCAGGATTTTTAACATTGTAGTAGGTTTAGGGCTTGTAGTCGGTCTGTTCCGTGGGTTCGGGCTGTGGCAACTAGAAGAGCTAGGCCTGCACTGGCTTCGCAGGCTGAAAAGGCTAATAATAGGATAGGGGCTGCTGAAAAGGCAGTTGATTCTAGTTGTAGTGTTCATAGGGCTAGGGCAATAAATAGGGATAGTATTATCCCTTCTAGGCATAGTAGGGCGGATAAAAGGTGGGTGCGATGAAAGGTTAGGCCTATGAGTCCTAGAGTAAATGCTGAGGTGAAGCTGAAGTATACTGGTGTCATAAGGGGATCACGGATTTGAACCGTGGTTTTCTGAGCCGAAATCAGAGGTCTTGGATTTGGACTAACCCCCTATTCAGCTCATTCAAGGCCTCCTTGCAGCCATTCATAAATAAGGCCTAAGGTGAGTAAAATTAGAATTGTTGCGGCTCATAATAGGGTAAGGGTAGGATTTGATAGTTGGTTTCCTCATGGCAGAGGTAAAAGTAGTGCAATTTCTAGGTCGAATAGCAGGAATAAGATAGCCACTAGAAAAAATCGTAGGGAAAAGGGCAGTCGTGCTGACCCCAAGGGGTCAAAGCCGCATTCGTATGGGGAGAGTTTTTCTGCATCAGGACTTATTTGGGGCAATCAGAATGATACTAGGGCTAAGATTACTGATAGAGCTGTTGAGATGAGTAAAATTATCATAATTAGATTCATTATCTTTCCTTGGGGTTTAACCAAGACCAGGTGATTGGAAGTCACTCGTACTAGCGTTGATACTAGAAAGATATGAGCCTCATCAGTAAATAGAGACGTATAGGAATAGTCATACTACATCTACGAAGTGTCAGTATCAAGCGGCTGCTTCAAATCCGAAGTGGTGGTTTGAAGTGAAGTGGTATTGAATTTGTCGAAGTAGACAGACGGCGAGGAAGGAAGAGCCAATGATTACGTGCAGGCCGTGGAAACCTGTTGCTACAAAGAAAGTTGAACCATAGACGCCATCGGCAATGGTGAAAGGGGCTTCGTAGTATTCTATGGCTTGAAGGGCGGTGAAGTATAGGCCTAGTAGAATTGTCAGGGCTAGGGATTGGATTGCTTGTTTACGTTCTCCTTCTATGAGGCTGTGGTGGGCTCATGTTACTGTTACACCAGATGCTAGGAGTACGGCAGTATTGAGTAGTGGGACTTCGAAGGGGTCTAGTGCTGTGATACCGGTAGGGGGTCAGCATCCCCCTAGTTCTGGGGTGGGTGCTAGGCTAGAGTGGTAGAAGGCTCAGAAGAACCCAAGGAAAAATAGCACTTCTGAGGTGATGAATAGGATTATACCGTATCGTAATCCTTTTTGCACGGGGGGTGTGTGGTGTCCTTGGAAGGTTCCTTCTCGGACAACATCTCGTCATCATTGGTATATAGTGAGGAGTAGTAGTACTAGTCCTAATGTTAAAAGGGTTGTTGAGTGGAAGTGGAATCAGATTGCTAGTCCGGATGTCATTAGAAGAGCAGCTACTGCGCCGGTAAGAGGCCATGGGCTTGGGTCAACCATGTGGTATGCATGTGCTTGGTGGGCCATTAGACGTTTTCTTGTAGGTATAGACTTAGTAGTAGTACGAAGACATAGGCTTGGATAACGGCTACTGCTACTTCTAGGAGAGTTAGTAAGACTAGGAGGATGGCAGTAAGGGTTGCTACTGTAGTTATTATAGGTAGCAGGGTGATTGTTGCGGTTGAGATTAGTTGAATTAGAAGGTGGCCGGCTGTAAGATTAGCTGTAAGTCGTACTCCTAGTGCGAGGGGTCGGATAAATAGGCTAATAGTTTCGATAATAATCAGGATTGGAATCAGAGGGGCAGGGGTTCCTTCTGGTAAAAGGTGGCCTAGGGCTGCAGTTGGTTGGTTTCGCAGGCCAATGATGACAGTGGCTAGTCAGAGTGGCACTGCTAGTCCTATATTTAGTGATAGTTGAGTTGTGGGTGTGAATGTATATGGTAATAGGCCTAGGATATTCAACATTAGGATGAAGATTATTAATGAAGCTAAGATCATAGCTCATTTGTGTCCTCCTTGGTTTAGGGGTATGAGTAGTTGTTGTGTAAAGTTTTTAATAAATCAGTTTTGTAGTGTTACTAGTCGGTTAGTCTGGTAGCGGTTGGCTGGAGAAGGGACTAGGATTCATGGCAGGGTAAGTGCGATAGCAATTAGGGGGATTCCCAGGTGTGTGGGGCTTATAAATTGGTCAAATAGGTTTAGTGCCATGGTCAGTTTCAAGTGTCAGATTTAAGTTTTTCGGCATTTAGTGTTGTGATTTCATTTGTGAATGAGTGGTTTATTACTTTTGGAGGGATCACTGTTAGGAAGATAAGTCATGAGAATACAAGAATTGCAAATCATGGGGCAGGGTTTAATTGTGGCATATCACTAGAGGTGGTTGGGAGTCACCAATTTTTAGCTTAAAAGGCTAACGCTAGGCCCTATTTAGCTTTCTAGTGAGGCGTCTTCAAGCATAAGGGAGGATCAGTTTTCAAAGTGTTCGAGGGGGACGGCTTCTACAACGATTGGCATGAAGCTGTGATTAGCCCCACAGATCTCAGAACACTGTCCGTAGAATACTCCTGGGCGAGAGGTGATGAAGGATGTTTGATTCAGTCGCCCTGGGACGGCGTCTATTTTGATCCCTAGTGCGGGGACAGCTCAAGAGTGTAATACATCTTCGGCTGACACTAAGACTCGAATTGGAGATTCTATAGGGATTACCATTCGGTGGTCTGTTTCAAGTAGTCGGAATTGCCCTGGGGCTAGGTCTTGAGTTGGGATTATGTATGAGTCAAAGGCTAGGTCTTGGTAGTCTGTATATTCGTAGCTTCAGTATCATTGGTGGCCCATGGCTTTTACGGTTAAGTGCGGGTCGTTAACTTCGTCTATTAGATATAAGATTCGTAGGGATGGCAGGGCAATCATGATAAGAATTACTGCTGGTAGAATGGTTCATACGATTTCAATTTCTTGTGAGTCTAGAATGTACTTGTTGGTGAGTTTAGTGGTGACTATAACTACAATAATATATAGAACTAAGGTGCTAATTAGGAAAACGATTATTAAAGCATGGTCGTGGAAGTGCAGAAGTTCTTCTATTACAGGGGAGGCCGCGTCTTGGATTCCTAATTGTGAAGGATGTGCCATTAAGCTGTGGAGCTTAAGATACGCAGGGTTTCAACCTACAATTTTGCCTTGACAAGGCAGGGTAATATTATTTTACTAGTATCTTATGGAAGAAAGTGGCAGAGTGGTTATGTGCCTGGCTTGAAACTAGGCTATGGAGGTTCAATTCCTTCCTTTCTCGTTAGTTTGTTTGTACTTGTACGAAGGCTGGTTCCTCAAATGTGTGATAAGGAGGTGGACACCCGTGTAGTCATTCTGCATTTGTGGAGGTTAGCTCAACGGAGAGAACTTCTCGTTTGGCAGTAAATGCTTCTCACAGAATATATAGGAATATTACAACTGCTGTTAGTGAGATCATAGAGCCAATTGATGAGACAATATTTCATAGTGAATAGGCATCTGGGTAGTCTGAATACCGTCGTGGCATTCCGGCAAGCCCTAAGAAGTGTTGTGGGAAGAAGGTTAAATTGACACCTACAAACATTGTACCAAAGTGGATTTTTGTTCAGGTGTCATGCATAGTATATCCTGTGAATAGAGGGAATCAATGTACGAAGGCTCCTATAATTGCAAATACGGCTCCTATTGATAATACATAGTGGAAGTGGGCTACTACATAGTAGGTGTCATGTAGTACAATGTCTAGGGATGAGTTGGCTAGTATAATTCCGGTAAGTCCGCCTACTGTAAACAGGAAGATAAAGCCAAGGGCCCATAGCATTGGAGTTTCTCATTTGATTGACCCTCCGTGCAGAGTAGCAAGTCAGCTAAATACTTTAACTCCGGTCGGAATTGCAATAATTATTGTTGCTGATGTAAAATATGCTCGGGTGTCTACGTCCATGCCTACAGTGAACATGTGATGGGCTCAAACGATGAAGCCTAAGAGTCCAATGGCCATTATGGCTCACACTATACCCATATAACCAAAGGGTTCTTTTTTGCCTGCATAATAGGCTACAATGTGGGAAATCATTCCAAACCCTGGTAAAATTAAAATGTATACTTCCGGATGACCGAAGAATCAGAACAGATGTTGATAAAGAATTGGGTCTCCTCCTCCGGCTGGGTCAAAGAATGTAGTATTTAGGTTACGATCTGTTAGGAGCATTGTGATTCCAGCAGCTAGCACAGGAAGTGAGAGCAGTAAAAGCACAGCAGTGATTAGGGTTGCTCATACGAAGAGGGGTGTTTGGTACTGTGAAATGGCTGGAGGTTTCATGTTAATAATTGTTGTGATGAAATTAATGGCCCCAAGGATTGAGGATACACCTGCTAGGTGTAGGGAGAAAATGGCTAGGTCTACAGATGCCCCTGCGTGTGCAAGATTGCCGGCAAGTGGGGGGTAAACGGTTCATCCCGTTCCCACTCCTGCCTCTACTCCGGATGAGGATAGTAGTAGGAGTAGGGATGGCGGTAGTAGCCAAAAACTCATATTATTCATTCGGGGGAATGCCATGTCTGGGGCTCCGATTATTAGAGGAATTAATCAATTTCCAAATCCTCCAATCATAATTGGTATTACTATAAAGAAAATTATCACGAAGGCGTGGGCAGTAACAATAACGTTATAAATTTGGTCATCACCCAAGAGGGCGCCGGGTTGGGCGAGCTCTGCTCGAATTAGGAGGCTAAGGGCTGTACCAACTATTCCGGCTCAGGCACCGAAGACTAAGTAGAGGGTGCCAATGTCTTTATGATTAGTTGAGAAAAATCAGCGTGTGATCGTCACAGGTAGGATGGCCGAGGGTTAGGCGGTGGATTGTAGCTCCATGCACAAAGGTTTGAATCCTTTTCCTATCATCAGCCTTGCGGTGTACGACATGTTGGATTGCAAATCCAAAGACGCGGCTTAACCCCCGCCGGGGCTTTCCCCGCCTTAAGCCCTGGGGCGGGGAAAGTAGATGAATGCTCGCTGGCTTGAGCGTCTAGCTGTTAACTAGGAGTTTGTAGGATCGAGGCCTTCTCATCTAGTAAGGCTTTAGCTTAATTAAAGTGTCTGAGTTGCATTCAGAAGATGTGAGATAGAGTCTTGCAAGTCTTATGCAGAGATTAGGAGATTTTCACTCCTACTTAAAGCTTTGAAGGCTTTTGGTCTTGTGTTATCCTAAATCTCTAGTTAAATAGTGCTTGTGCCAGGGGGGTGACAGGTAAAAGTAGTAAGGCCATTGTTGTGAAGGTGGCTAGTGGGATTGTGTTTTGTGTGTTTTGTAGGCGTCATGGTGTAGAAGAGTTATTTGTGCTTGGTGAGGTTGTGAGGGTCATGGCATAACATAGTCGTAGGTAGAAGTAAAGGCTAAGTAATGCGCTCATTGCTATTATAGTTGCTGTTAGTGGTAGGCCTTGTGTTACAAGTTCTTGAAGAATTAATCATTTTGGCATGAATCCTGTTAGAGGGGGCAGGCCTCCTAGGGATAGAAGTGTTAATGCGGCAATGGCTGTGATGAGGGGGGTTTTAGTTCAGGTTGTTGTTAGTGTGTTAATTTTTGTGGTATGTAGTAGTTTGAATGTCAGGAACGTTGCTGATGTTATCATAATATAAGTGATGAGGGCTAGGATGGTTAATTGTGGTTTAAATTGGGTGACGATAATTATTCAGCCTAGGTGAGCAATGGAGGAATAGGCTAGGATTTTACGTAGTTGGGTTTGGTTTAGTCCCCCTCATCCACCAATGAGGACTGATAACAGTCCTAGGGCGATTAGTAGTTGTGAGTTGGCGTGGGGGGCGGTTTGAATAATTAGTGCGAATGGTGCTAGTTTTTGTCAGGTTGCTATGATTAGGCCTGTTAGCAGGTCTAGTCCTTGTATAACTGGGGGCATTCAGAAGTGCACTGGAGCTAGACCAATTTTTAATGCTAAGGCTATGGTGGTTAGTGTGGTTGCGGCTGGGTGGGTGAGGCAGCAGATGTTTCATTCTCCGGTGGCTCAGGCGTTGATGGTGCTGGCGAATAGAATTGTTGCTGCGGCAGCAGCTTGGGCTAGGAAATATTTGGTGGTGGCTTCTACTGCCCGTGGGTGGTGGTGTTGGGTTATTAGGGGTAGGATTGCTAGTGTGTTGATTTCTAGGCCTATTCAGGCTAAAAGTCAATGTGAGCTTATAAATGTTAGGGTAGTGCCAAGGCCTAGGCTTGATAACAGGATTATAATAATGAAAGGGCTCATTGGTAAGAGAAGGATTTTAACCTACATTTTTGGGGTATGGGCCCAAAAGCTTGATTTAGCTGATCTTACTAGGAAGTAGTGTAACGGGAACACTTGGGGTTTTGATCTCCACGATACGGGTTCGAGTCCCTTCTTTCTAAGGAGCCGGGGGGACTTTAACCCCCATTATTCACTCTATCAAAGTGGTCCTTTGGCATTCAGGCACAGCTCCGTTACAGTTGTGGGGGTAGGCCTGTGAAGGCGATGGGTAGGGAAACATGTCATAGAATAAGGGCTAAGGTTATTGGCAGGAAGTTTTTTCAAACTAGGTGCATTAGCTGGTCATACCGGAAGCGTGGATAGGAGGCGCGGACTCATAGAAATAGTATGGATAGTAGTGCTGCTTTTGTCATAATATTTATTGAGGCGAGTTCTGGTAGGGCGGGTGTATATGTTGCGCCTAAGAATAGGATGGTGGATAGTGTGTTTATTAGTAGGATGTTGGCGTACTCTGCTAGGAAAAACAGTGCGAAGGGACCTCCTGCATATTCTACGTTGAACCCAGATACTAGTTCGGATTCTCCTTCTGTTAGGTCAAACGGGGCTCGGTTTGTTTCTGCCAATGTGGAAATATATCATATAGCAGCTAGGGGTCAGGCTGGGAGGAGCAATCAGATTGTTTCTTGGGTTGTGTTGAATATTTGTAGGGTAAAGCCTCCTGTAAAAATGATAATTGATAGTAAGATTAGGCCCAGGCTTACCTCATAGGAAATAGTTTGGGCTACTGCTCGTAGGGCACCAATGAGAGCATATTTTGAATTGGAAGCTCATCCTGAGCCTAGAATGGAGTATACGGCTAGGCTAGATAGGGCCAGGATAAATAGTATGCCTAGATTTAGGTCGGTTAGTGAGTTTGGGATGGGTATTGGTGCTCATAGCATTATGGCTAGGGTAAAGGCTAGTATGGGGGTGGCGAGGAATAGAAATGGAGAGGAGGTAGATGGACGGATAGGCTCTTTAATGAAGAGCTTGACGCCATCTGCGATAGGTTGTAGTAATCCGTATGGGCCTACTACATTGGGTCCTTTACGTAGTTGCATATATCCTAGTACTTTTCGTTCAATTAGGGTTAGGAAGGCTACTGCTAGTAGTACTGGTACAATGTAGGCTAGAGGGTTGATAAGGTAGGTGGCTAATAGGGCTATCATAATTAAGAGGAGGATTTGAACCTCCGGTTGAAAGGGCTTAGGCCTTTTGCAATTACCGGGCTCTGCCATCTTAATAATCTTATCTTGATTTTTGGGTTTTGCTCTCCCTTTATTTAATTTAGTTGTTTTCATTAAATTGGGGTGGGGCGTGTTTGTAATATAGGCCCCCTTTTTCCGGTCCTTTCGTACTAGGAAAAAGTAGCATTACAGATAGAAACTGACCTGGATTACTCCGGTCTGAACTCAGATCACGTAGGACTTTAATCGTTGAACAAACGAACCCTTAATAGCGGCTGCACCATTAGGATGTCCTGATCCAACATCGAGGTCGTAAACCCCCTTGTCGATATGGACTCTGAAAGGGGATTGCGCTGTTATCCCTAGGGTAACTTGGTCCGTTGATCGGCGAATGGCCGGATCTTTGTGGTCAGATATTCTGTGACTTAGAAATGTCTTTCTTGGTATTAGGGGTGTAACCCCAGTCCGCATGGGAGCTTTGTTTTCTCCCGTGGTCGCCCCAACCGAAGATATTGATCAGGTACTACTTAGTTTGGCTTTATTTTATGAGCCCTTGACGTAGTTGATTTTGTATCTTAAGCTCCAAAGGGTCTTCTCGTCTTGTATTTGTATGTCCGCTTCTGCACGGGCAGATCAATTTCATTGACTTGAAAGGGGAGACAGTTAAGCCCTCGTTCCGCCATTCATACAGGTCTTCATTTAAAAGACAAGTGATTGCGCTACCTTCGCACGGTCAAAATACCGCGGCCGTTTAACTTGTCACTGGGCAGGCAAGACCTCCTATACGTTGATGTTTTGCAGGAGGCGATGTTTTTGGTAAACAGGCGAGGCTTGTGTTTGCCGAGTTCCTTCCTTTTCTTTTAGTCTTTCCTTTAAAGGCCTTCCGGTGTAGGGTTAACGATTGGGTTACATGGTGATTTCTTGTTGTTTGGTTAGCCCATGATGCCCTCTTTTGTTGGGTTCGGTAATTGCTAGTGGAAGGTCCGATCTAGCATACACGTAGGCCAGGAGAAGCATGTCTTGCTTCTTATTACTCATTTTAGCAGTATTTCTTCCATGTGGGCATGGAGTAGCCTAGTATGGTTAGGGGTTTTAGATATGGTATTTGGATAATAGATTTTTAGTCTGCCGGAGCTTTAACGCTTTCTGTTTAGGTGGCTGCTTTTAGGCCCACTAGAGCGGTGTATCTTAATTAGTATAATCTATAACCTCCTGTAGAGGTTGTATCCTGTTTCATAGGGGCTGTACCCCCTATGACTAACTCTCGCGTATTTCTCTGACTCATGTTTGTATAAGATAGTGGTGAGCTGAGGAGTGCGGGGCTGAACTTCTATTCATTTCCTAGGCAACCAGCTATAACTAAGTTCGGTAGGTCTGTCACCTCTACCCGGAGATCTTCCCACTCTTTTGCCACAGAGACGGGTTGGCCCTAGTTTATAGGCTGTCTCGGGGTAGCTCACTTAGTTTCGGGGTTTTGAACTAAAGTACGCTTTGCTCAGGTTGGTTGGCTAAATCATGATGCAAAAGGTACGAGGTTTAGTCTCTGCTTTATTATGCTTTAATGATTTGTTTCATTTCTCTTTCAGCGTTCCCTTGCGGTACTTTTGCTAAAGCTTTAAAAGATCGCCTTTTCTGTCTCACGTACTTAGGCGGTAAAATGTTTTAGTTTAATATGCTGTGGTTTTGTCAAATGTTTTAATGCTGTTTTGGTTGTTTAGGTGTTTAAGCTAGCTGTTTAGCTCAGGACGATCCAACTTGCATGGATGTCTTCTCGGTGTAAGGGAGATGCTTGACTGTCTCAGCCACGTCCTGATTATTCCAAGTGCACCTTCCGGTACACTTACCATGTTACGACTTGCCTCCCCGTATTGATGCTTATGTTATTAGTGATGTTAGATAGTGATTTATGTGGGGGAGAGTGACGGGCGGTGTGTGCGCGTCTCAGAGCCTAATTCAAAAGGACACTCTGTTTGCTTTTTACTACTAAATCCACCTTCAGGTATTTTTTTCAAAACACCATTCGTAATATTCTTTTTATAGAAAATGTAGCCCATTTCTTCCCACTTCGTACGCTACACCTTGACCTGACGTTTTTGGGTTTGCCCATTTTGCTTACTGCTAAGCCTTCACACTAAGCCTTCACAGGGTAAGCTGACGACGGCGGTATATAGGCGGGGAAAACAAGAAGTGGTGAGGTTTAACGGGGGTTATCGGTTCTAGAACAGGCTCCTCTAGGTGGGTCTGAGACACCGCCAAGTCCTTTGGGTTTTAAGCTGTGCTCGTAGTACCCGGGCGGATGCATATGTAATGGTGCATCTTGGTTTATGGCCAAGCATAGTGGGGTATCTAATCCCAGTTTGTTTCTTGGCTTTCGTGGTGTCAGGAGACGCTTAAAGCTACTTTCGTGGTGGGGCTTCATCTCCTCGGAAAGCGTATGACAGCCTAGAGGATTTTTAGCTTTATTTTTGTATTCCTTAACCACCCTTTACGCCGTAGTCTATCAACTAGGGTCTTTCGTATAACCGCGGTGGCTGGCACGAATTTTACCGACCCTCATGGCCTTAACTAAGTCGAGTTTTCACTCATAGCTTAATGTCTATTACTGCTGAAGTCCCTTGAGGGTGTGGCATAGCAAGGCGTCTTGGGCATGGTTAGTGTGCCTGATGCCTGCTCCTCCTCCTCGGGCGGAGGAATTGAGGGCATTCTCACGGGGGTGCGGATACTTGCATGTATAAATTGGGCCAAAGCTGATGGTAAAGTCAGGACCAAGCCTTTGTGCCCGTGGAACGTTTCTAGGGTCCATCTTAACATCTTCAGTGTTATGCTTTGTTTAAGCTACACTAGC